GGCGAATGTAGCCAAGTGGATCAAGGCAGTGGATTGTGAATCCACCATGCGCGGGTTCAATTCCCGTCGTTCGCCCATAAATCTCTTAAATCTAGATAAGAAAAAAAAAAGACAAGATAATTTCTAATATAATCTCTTAAAACAAAAAGGAAAAAGAGAAAAGAATTTCTAAAAAGCTCCCAGCTGCTGTTTTCTTGATCTACCCAATTGGTCAAGGAAGCTTTTCAGATGAGACATTCATAAACCACTCTACCTTAATTCTTAGAGGATAACCCCAATTTCAATTGAATAGTACATTATATAAATATATAATAACAAATTACTAAAAAGATTAATAAAAAAAAGAAAATATACGAAGAAATTCGTCCACCCCCTACATATTTGATAGCCTCTCCCATAAAAAAACTTGAAACACCAACTCCATTTGGAATTCCATCAATTACTTGTCTATCAAAAAAATAATTGAATTTAGCTAACTTTCTGACACTCGCAATTAAAGATACTTCAAAAAAAGCATCTATATAACCACGATTATATGACCAATCATATATAACATTGATTATTTTATCAGCAATAATTTTTTTAGGAACACTTTTTTGAAATAAATTTAATAAGTTCAAATTTTGTAAAGAAGAAAAAACGGGTTTATAGAAAAAAGACGCTATCAATATTCCGAAAAAGGCTATACTCACCGAAAAAGTTGCATTTGTAAAAAATTCATACAAATCCACAGAATTCTTTGAATCTTGATGTAAAAGGTCTATAGACGGAATTAACAATTTGGATAAGATATCCAAATCTATTCCTTCTTGGCTGAAAGAAATTCCAATCGACCCAACGAAGAAAGTAAATAATGCTAATATAAGCATAGAAAATAGCATAGTATTGTCTGATTCATGAGGATAAAAAAAAGGAATGTTTTTAGTACCAAAATAGGTACTATCAAGAAAAAGACGTGTTATGCTTTTGACATTTTGATTAATTCGATGTGAATATGTCCTCTTCCGAAAAAAAGAAGTCCTTTCATTATTATTCATTGTTAATAAAGCTAATAAATGAATCTTCTTTTTTAATATTTTTTTTCCTTCTTTGCCCCATAAAGATATTGAATAGAATGAACTATTTTTCTTTCCATTGAGATTTTGAAAATGAACGTTGAAATATCCTTCAAAAACAAGTAAATAGATTCGAAACATATAAAATGCAGTTAATCCTGCTGCGGAACAAGCTATTATTGCGAAAATTGGTGAATACAACCAACTATCATTAAGAATCTCATCCTTGGACCAAAAACAAGCAAACGGTGGAATACCACAAAGAGAAAGTGTACCTATTAAAAAAGCGGTTTTTGTAATTGGCGCATGTTTTGTTAAACCGCCCATAAGAACCATATTTTGACTTTTATCTGGAGAATATCCAACAATTGCTTCCATTGAATGAATAATGGATCCAGATCCTAAAAACAACAATGCTTTTGAATAAGCATGAGTAATCAAATGAAATAAAGCGGCTCGATAAGAGCCCATACCTAAAGCTAACATCATATAACCCAATTGAGACATTGTCGAATAGGCCAAATTTTTCTTAATATCTTTTTGAGCAATAGCTAAGGTTGCCCCTAAGACTACTGTTATTATACCTATCAAAGCTATTCCAGTCATTATGGAGGGTATAACTATGAAAAGAGGAAGAAGTCGAGCTACAAGAAAGATTCCTGCTGCTACCATGGTAGCAGCATGTATAAGAGCGGAAATAGGAGTAGGCCCTTCCATAGCATCCGGTAACCATACATGAAGAGGGAATTGGGCAGATTTCGCAACTGAGCCGCAAAATAAGAAGATGGCGCACAAAGTAACAAAAAAAATATTAACCTCATTCTTATAAATCAAGTTATTGAATATTTGAAATAAATCCCGAAATTCCAAACTACCCGTTATCCAATAAAGACCTAAAATTCCTAATAATAAACCAAAATCCCCTACACGATTAGTTACAAACGCTTTTTGACAAGCATTTGCCGCAATAGGACGTGTGAACCAAAAACCTATTAATAAATAAGAACACATTCCAACCAATTCCCAAAAAACATAAACTTGTATCAAATTTGAACTAGTAACTAATCCCAACATTGAAGTATTAAAAAAACTCATATAAGTAAAAAATCTCAAATATCCTTGATCATGAGACATATAATTATCACTATAAATAAGAACCAGAATACCAACAGTAGTGATTAATATCGACATAATAGAAGTAAGTGAATCGATCAAGTAGCCAAACTCTAAAGAAAGATCATTATTTAGAGTCCAAGACCATACATATTGATAGATAGAACTATTCTTGATTTGATGAATAGATAGATCGATCGAAAAAATCATAACTATCGTTAACAATAAAATACTAGGAAAAGCCCACATACGGCGAAGATTTTTAGTTGCCGTGGGAAAAAGAAGAAGTCCTACCCCTATGAAAATAGGAACTGGAAGTGGGATGAAAGGTATAATCCATGAAAATTGGTGTGTATATTCCATACAAAAAAAAATAAAGAATAAAAAATATTTTGATTCTTAATGAATTTTCTTTCTTATTCGTTTGTTTTATCTCTTTTGTAAAGGGTTCGGTTAATAAAAAAGTGGATAAATAGAATTTGATATTTTTAATTATTCTAAATCTTTGCACAAACAATATTTCCAATATTGCAAAGTACAAAGTAAAAAGAGACCAATAACCAAATTCCTAGTGAAAAATGATATTCTTTTTAGTAATATTAATTACTATTTAGAATTACTATTATGAAATAACATAATAATAAAGAAAAACGAGATTTGGAAAATGAAAATCTTTATCTATAGAGTGAGGGTAAATAATGACACCAAAACTAAGAACATTCGTTTATTTTGATATCAATCAGAAAAAACAATTCATATGACATGACCCAATAAAATAATCCTTTTTTTATTATTCAGAAACATTAGTTCATTTTTGAACTAATTGACTAATTGATTGATTATTTTACATTCCAATAAAAAGAAAAAGAGATCTATAGAGATCTATATAGTTTGGAAAAATTTGGAAAAGGTTTCTAATATTCAATGTTTTTACTTTAGATAGAAAAAAAAAAGAGGGAATTCAGATAGATAAGACATATGGCTAATTAAAGAATAATTTGTTTTCATTTACAGAAGAAATGTCTTTCACATCGAACTATAGAAATGAAAAAACTATCCTAGTTGGATGGCAGTTCCAAAAAAGCGCACTTCTATATCAAAAAAAAAAATTCGGAAGACTTATTGGAAAAAAAAGGGATATTGGACAGCATTGAAAGCCTTTTCATTAGCTAAATCCATTTTTACAGGGAACTCAAAAAGTTTTTTTTGTAACAAATAAAAATGTTGGAAGAATCTGAATTAGCTCGATTCAAAGAGTATTCTTTAATACTAATTTTATACTAATAAAGATAAAGAATATTTACTAATATAGAATATTGACCATATATTTAGAATCTATTATATTATATATCTTCTATATAATAGATTCTAAATATATAATCTAACTAAGATTTTTGGAATGTATTGTGAGATTATAGATATATTAATTAACTATTTCATTGAAAAAATGGAAATGCATTTCTTTAGAGTAAGAAAATGAAATAACTAAAAAATGAGTCATAAACAACTACAAAAAAATCTTCTTTTTCATTCCTGGATTGAAGTCAGAACTATCTAGTTCCAGTTTCAACAGTGCTGTTTTTGAATTTGAAAAAGTGTAAACTACGAAAAACCCATCCCCCGTTGTTAAATTTGAAAACTAACACTGGAAATGAAAAAAAAAACAAGAATACAACGTCGTATTGAAATTGAAACGTTCTATTTTTTTATTTGAAGATTATATGAATAAGAAATTACTATACTTATAGTTAATATTAACTTATAGCTTATAGTTAATATTCATTTATTCTATATATATTTCTATATTTGAATAAATCCAAATTTCAATTTTCTTTCATAATATTTAAGAAAATAAATCTTTCTTTAGAATTAGAATAGAATTCTTGAAATTGTTTCATGTTTAGTAAACAAATGTAATAAATAAATATTGCACTTTAATTAATTCTTTCAATATCGACGATTGACTAATGAATCGGTTATTATGATTTCGAGTAAGCCGCTATGGTGAAATTGGTAGACACGCTGCTCTTAGGAAGCAGTGCTAGAGCATCTCGGTTCGAGTCCGAGTGGCGGCATGGCATCCTATCCTATCTTCTAAAAGAAGAAGTCCTATAATGAATTCAATTCCCGATTTCTATTCCTAGTATTCATACCTTTTTTATTTTCATTATAGATATTTATTTTCATTATATATATGATATTTTCAACTTTAGAGCATATATTAACTCATATATCGTTTTCGGTCATATCCATTGTTATTTCAATTCATTTGATAACCTTATTAGTCAATGAAATCATAGGATTATATGATTTGTCCAAAAAAGCCATGACAATAACTTTTTTCTGTGTAACGGGATTGTTAATTACTCGTTGGTTTTTTTCGGGCCATTTACCATTTAGTGATTTATATGAATCCTTAATCTTTCTTTCATGGGGTTTTTCTATTTTTCATATGGTTCCGTGTTTTAAAAAGGATAAAAACCTTTTAAGTACAATAATCGCACCAAGTGTTATTTTTACCCAAGGCTTTGCTACTTCGGGTCTTTTAACCAAAATGCATCAATCCGTAATATTAGTACCCGCTCTACAATCCCATTGGCTAATGATGCACGTAAGTATGATGATATTGGGCTATGCGGCTCTTTTATGTGGATCATTATTATCAGTGGCTATTTTAGTCATTACGTTTCAAGAAGTCATCCAAATCCTTGGTAAAAGCAAGAATTTTGATTCTTTAAATAAAGAATTTTCTTTTGCTGAAATCAAATACATGAATATGAATGAAAGAAACAATGTTTTACGAAAAACTTCTTTTTCTTCTTCTAGAAATTATTACAGGTCTCAATTTATTCAACAATTGGATCGTTGGGGTTATCGTATTATTAGTCTAGGTTTTCTCTTTTTAACAATAGGTATTCTTTCAGGGGCAGTATGGGCTAACGAGGCATGGGGATCATATTGGAATTGGGATCCAAAGGAAACTTGGGCCTTTATTACTTGGACCATATTCGCGATTTTTTTACATACTAGAAAAAAGAAAAAATTGGAAGGTGTAAATTCCTCAATAGTGGCCTCTATAGGATTTCTTATGATTTGGATATGTTATTTGGGGATCAATCTATTAGGAATAGGACTACATAGTTATGGTTCATTTACATCTAATTGAATGAAAATGAGTAAAGAACCTGAGATATAAAAACATGGAAAGCATATATATGCTTTCCATAAATTAAACTTGCCAAAAATCGTCGAGAACCCTTTCAATCAAGTAATGGAATGATTCAAGGGGTTCTCACAAACAACAAACATCTTCGATTACAATTCAATTTTTTGAAAGTGAATCTAACGTAAAAATCTCTTTTTCATTGTACAAAGGGTTTTTTCTCTTTTTGATTTATTTGTTTTATTCACTAAAAAACTATCTATCAAAAATTAGATAGAATAGCTTCAACCTTCTCAACCGAGAATGAGAAAATGAAATCTGGATAAATACCAATACCTATTACGGGTATAAGGATAGAAATCGAAATAAATAATTCTCTCGGCCCAGAATCAAAAAAATAAGAGTTTGGTGTATTAAAGAACTTGTATCCATAGAACATCTGCCGTAAGATAGATAATAAATAAATAGGAGTTAATATCATTCCAATTGCTGTTACAAAAGTGATTAGTATTTTCATCATTAAAAGATATTTTTGACTAGTAATTATTCCAAAAAAAACTATCAATTCTGCAACAAAACCGCTCATGCCCGGCAATGCAAGAGAAGCCATCGATAAGATAGTAAAAATCGTGAATATTTTTGGCATTGGTATAGCCATTCCGCCCATTTCGTCAAGATAAAGAAGACGTAGTCTATCATAACTAGTTCCTGCCAAGAAAAAAAGCGCAGCGCCAATAAATCCATGAGATATTATTTGTAAAATGGCCCCGTTGAGCCCAGTCTCACTTATAGAACCAATTCCTATAATAAGGAAACCCATATGAGATACCGAGGAATAAGCTATTCTTTTTTTTAAATTACGTTGACCAAAAGATGTTGAAGCGGCATAGATTATTTGAATAGAACCTAATATCATTAACCAGGGACAAAATATGGAATGAGCGTGGGAAAATAATTCCATATTAATTCGAACCAACCCATACGCTCCCATTTTTAATAAGATTCCGGCTAAAAGCATACAAGTGCTGTAATGTGCCTCTCCGTGGGTATCTGGTAACCATGTGTGTAAGGGTATAATCGGCGATTTGACAGCAAAAGCAATAAGAAATCCCATATAGAATATTATTTCTAGCGCCACGGGATACGATTGATTAGTTAATGTTTCGAAATTTAATGTTGGTTCATTCGAACCATATAAACCGACACCCAGAATTCCCATTAATAAAAAAACAGAACTTCCCGCGGTGTACAAAATAAACTTTGTAGCTGAATACAAACGTTTCTTTCCCCCCCACATGGATAAAAGTAGATAAACGGGAATTAATTCCAATTCCCACATGATGAAAAAAAGTAAAATGTCTCGAGAAGAAAAAGGTCCTATTTGACCGCTATACATTGCTAACATCAGGAAATAGAATAATTGGTATTCTCGAGTAACCGGCTGAGCCGCTAACGTGGCTAAAGTGGTGATAAATCCCGTCAGTAAAATAGGTCCTATAGAGAGTCCATCTATTCCAAATCTCCAGTAAAAATCAAAAAAATTGATCCATTTATAATTCTCCGTCAGTTGGATTAGTGGATCATCCAATTGGAAATGATAACAAAATGCATAGGTTGTTAGAAGGAGATCGATTAAGCATATACAAATGCTATACCACCTAATTACCTTATTTCCCCTATGAGGAAATAAGAAGATTAAAGAACCCCCGGCTATTGGCAAAACTACAACTATTGTTAACCAAGGAAAATCATTCGTGATAAAAATAAGATACACTTGGGCCAGAAAAGCCCGCGCTCAAAAGAAAATAGAAAAGATTTTTTTCTATTTTCTTTTGAGCACGGGTTTTTGCCAGTAAAAAAACGTATTCGTGTGGTGTTTTTTGAAACGTATCAATAACCTAGACCCATACTTCGAGTTGTTTCATGCCATAAATAAACTCGAACACTTAAGAAATCTGTCGGACAGGCGGACTCACACCTCTTACAACCAACACAGTCCTCTGTTCTTGGGGCAGAAGCTATTTGCTTAGCTTTACATCCATCCCAAGGTATCATTTCTAATACATCTGTGGGACAGGCTCGGACACATTGAGTACATCCTATACATGTATCATAAATCTTTACTGAATGTGACATTGTATCTATAGTAATTTTTGAACATCAAAAATGAAAATTATCGATCTAGTAAACTCGTAAATGAATCATATATTTATACACCAGATGAATCAATGATTTGTTAGAATTTTGCTAATCAAAATAGACGTCTCGAGAAATTGAGAAGAACGAAGAGAAGAGGACCAGGATACTTTGATTCTTATGATTTCGCAAACGCAAACATGATCATACGTAGTGTAGCATACATGCTAATTTGAATTGAGAAATATTACACTATTCAAAATTCGACTTTTGATTAATTATGATTAATGCTATTTCTTCAACAAATTCGATTGATTGATACGGGTTGATTTTCTGTTACGAGAAATTGAAGAAACAATAGCCGGTCCGATAGCTGCTTCAGCGGCTGCAATAGCGATAACAAAAATTGAAAAAATATTTCCTTTTAATTGGCGATTATCAAAAAAATCAGAAAAAGTTACGAGATTTATATTAACTGCATTCAGTATAAGTTCAAGACACATAAGGGCTCTAACCATATTTCGGCTCGTGATCAATCCATAGATACCGATAGAAAATAAATAGGCACTCAAAACAAGTACATGTTCGAGCATCATTGACCAACTCCTTATCAATTTTGATTCATTTCAATATGAACAACAATTCAACAGATTCAATTGACTAAAGAATATAACCAACAAAAGAATATATCGGCAATAAAAAAAATAGTTTCTACATAAAAACTATTTCACTTCACATAGAATTCGACAGAAAGAAATGTGAGAAAATTGAATCTGGATTTATATTGCTAGTTCGCGAAAGATTTCTTATTGGCGAGCTACGACAATTGCACCTATCAAAGCAACTAAAAGAATTATTGAAATGAGTTCAAATGGAAGAAAAAAATCTGTTGATAAATGAATTCCAATTTGTTGACTAGTACTTATCAAATCTTGCTCAATAATCTGATTTGGTCTTGTAGTCCAAATAATTCCGTACCATGATGTATCTGGAATAGTAGTTATTAGTGAAACAAAAATACTTGTACAAACCATCAAAGTGATTCCATCCCCAACGGTCCAAAGATGAAAATCTTGGTAATATTCTGAGCTATTCATGAACATCACAGCAAATATGATTAAAATGTTAATAGCTCCCACGTAAATAAGTAGCTGTGAGGCAGCTACAAAATGGGAGTTTGATAAAATATATAAGAAAGATATACAAACAAGAACCAGTCCCAACGAAAAAGCAGAAAAAATTGGGTTGGGAAGTAAGACTACTCCTAGACTTCCTAATACAAGACCCGATCCCAGAAAGACTAAAAGAAAATCATGTAGCGTTTCAGGCAAATCCATTATATGTAAAAAAAAAGACAAAGAAATGGAAATTTCATGACCTTATTGATATGACCAGGAAAAAGATTTTTATATACTTCAATTTCTCTTTGCATTGAAAAAAAATTCTAAGGAGTTTGAATTGATATAAGTACAGTTATATAATCAACGTCATTCCAGTCTTTATATGAAAGATTTGAAACTATACTAAAACTAAAGTCTAAAAGTATATATAACATATATAACTATTTAATATTTCAAATCTCGATACTATATTTATCTATTCTAGAATAGATAAATATAGTATTTAATTCTCAAAGATTTTCTTTCTTTATTTGAATTGTTCGAATTGTATAATCATCAATTACTGACATTGGTAAACGGCCCAAAGCAATTTGATTATAATTCAATTCGTGACGATCATAAGTCGAGAGTTCATATTCTTCAGTCATTGATAAACAATTTGTTGGACAATACTCAATACAGTTACCACAAAAAATACAGATTCCGAAATCAATACTGTAATTAAGCAATCGTTTCTTTCGAATATCAGTTTCCAGTTTCCAATCAACAACGGGTAAATCTATAGGACATACACGAACACATACTTCACAAGCAATACATTTATCAAATTCAAAATGTATTCGACCGCGGAAACGTTCCGATGTGATTAATTTTTCATAAGGATATTGAATAGTTACAGGTAAACGATTTGCGTGAGATAAGATAATCATGAAACTTTGACCAATGTACCTTGCAGCTCGGACTGTTTGTTGACCATAATTCATGAACCCAGTTACCATAAGGAACATATCGTAAATATCTATGAATATTTTTGTTTTATTTCTTTCTCTTATTTGAGACAAGTAATGAATTATAGAAGATCAATCTTTTATATCAATCTTTTATAGTGAAAACAATTGAGACGAAGTTGTTAATAATAGATTACCGAGAGAAATGGGTAAAAGAAATTTCCATCCAAGATTTAATAATTGATCCATTCTTAGCCTAGGCAAAGCCCATCTTGTTATAATAGAAAGGAATAAGAAAAAATAAGTTTTAGCTAATGTAATAAACAGATCAATTGTAGTTCCAAAAACTCCATATGTTTTATTTATTTCAAAAAACTCAGAAACGGATATGTACGGAATAGAGAGATTTGAACCGCCCAAGTAAAGAACTGTTACAAATAATGAAGAGATTAATAGGTTTAAATAGGAAGCAACATAAAATAAACCAAATTTGATACCCGAATATTCTGTTTGATAACCCGCTACTAATTCTTCTTCCGCTTCGGGTAAATCAAAAGGTAATCGTTCACATTCCGCTAGCGAAGAAATTAGAAAAACGATGAAACCCATAGGTTGACGCCACAAATTCCATCCCCAAAAACCATATTTTGATTGCGCATCAACTATATCAACTGTACTTAAACTGTTAGATAATCCTAGTCGGTGATAACATTACTGTTTCCATCTCTATTACAGAACCGTACATGAGATTTTCACCTCATACGGCTCCTGGAAAGCCTTAAGTAAATCTAAGGACCGGGCCGATTATTTATCTCTTGATATATCCCTAAGATAGATAAGATTCAAATCTATCGGACGGTTCTGAATTAGACCAATTCAATTCTGTCTGTTCTAAGAAATAATGAAATAAGAAAGAGAAATCCATTTTCATTTTAATAAAAGATACAAAAGGTACTTCTGAATTGATCTCATCCCTTCAAAATCAAGATTTGAATTTGTTGAGTAATAACTGAATTCTTCAATAAAATACTCTTTGAAAATGATCAATAACCCTCATCATTTTCAATTACGAAAAAGAATTACACATTAGTTTCTTAATTAGGACATGAATTTTATCTCCATGAATATGGGATTTCTTGTGTTTTTTTCGTTCCTATTCTTCTTTTTTGTGCTATGAAAAAGGGACTTCAAAAATTGAAAAGGATTTTTTCGTTCCTGATAGTGATTTATTTAATCAGTGGATGGAAGCATACTCTGGATCGGAGTTGTGGGGAGTACTGCTTGATTTTTTCTACCAACTTAAAGCCCCAATTAGTATTCTTTTTCTATTATGCGTAAATTCTCTTTAGGATAATTTACAAAATCTGCGTTACTAATCCTTTGTGTATCTTGGTGTTTCTAACCATCCACTCCTTTTTTTATTAACCCCCTTATTTATGTTAATACATCTATGATAATTGATACAAATGGTAACTAAAATTCAATAAGGTTGGTCTTTGGAGCCCGCTTCAAAACAGGATGACTAATTATCCAATCTTGGGTTAAATGGCCTCTTCTGTTTATAATCTTATTTCACTTCATTCTTATACATAGAAAATGAGACTCAATATTTTTACTGCCATTTAAAATCATCATACTATCTGTTAACTATAAGTAACATAGTATTCTGAAATTAGATTCAATAGAAGCTGTTTTATTTCACTCATATAACTATCAGATTTAGTTCTTCAATCCGAATTGTGAAAAAGAAGATTCAGATAATGAAAGTATTTATTCAATGAATTCGACTCTTTTCTTATATAGTACTATAAAGAGAGGAATCGAATTCATTGAATAGCTTTTTCTGTTTCAACGAATCGCACGTAGAGATATTGATAAGACACATAGAGTTAATGGTATTTCATAACTAATCGATTGAGCAGCAGCTCGTAGACCACCCAAAAAGGAATATTTATTATTTGACCCATATCCTGACATAAGAAGTCCAATGGGAGCAATACTCGAAATAGCAATCCATAAAAAAACACCTATATTGAAATCAGATAAAACAAAGTTATAACCAAAAGGAATTACTGAATAGCTTAGTAGAATTGATATGACTGATATGGATGGTCCGATACTGAATAAACGAATATCTCCCCTAGATGGAATAAGATTCTCTTTGAAAAGTAGTTTTGTTCCGTCTGCTAGAGCTTGAAGAACTCCAAAAGGACCGGCGTATTCAGGTCCAATACGCTGTTGTATCCCTGCAGATATCTCTCTTTCTAACCATACAATTGCTAGTACACTTATTGTGATTCCCAAGACAAGAATCAAAATAGGTACAAGTACCCATAGAATTCCATAGACCTCTTTTAAAGATTCCAATCCGGAAAAAGAATTGATATCTTGGACTTCCGTTGTATCAATTATCATTTCAACGATCAATTTCCCCCATAATGATATCTATGCTACCTAGTATTGTCATAATATCAGCCAATTTCATTCTTTTAACTAATTGAGGAAGAATTTGCAAATTGATAAAACCGGGAGGACGGATTTTCCATCTCCAAGGAAAACCATTCTGATCTCCTATTAGAAAGATTCCTAATTCTCCCTTGGGGGCCTCAACTCTTACATAAAGTTCTTGTTTTGGCAATTCAAAAGTCGGAGACGATTTTTTACCAATGAATCGATATTCAAAATCATTCCATTTGGGCTCCTTTTCTCTATCAAAGCAGCGGATTTCTAAATTTTCATATGGCCCGCCAGGAATTCCTTCCAAAGCCTGTTGAATCATTTTTATGGATTCCGTCATTTCACCAATTCGAACTAAATAACGAGCTAATGAATCTCCTTCTTTTTGCCATTGAACTTCCCAATCAAATTCCTCGTAACACTCATAATTATCAACTTTACGTAGATCCCATCGTATTCCGGAAGCCCGAAGCATCGGTCCTGATAAACCCCAATTTATTACTTCCTCTCTACCAACAACACCTACTCCCTCAACCCGTTCTAAAAAAATAGGATTTCGCGTGATAAGGTTTTGATATTCAACAATCCTTGTTAAAAAATAATTGCAGAAATCAAAACATTTCTCTATCCAACCATAAGGTAGATCAGCCGCTACTCCTCCGATACGAAAAAAATTATGCATCATTCTCATACCTGTCGCAGCTTCAAATAGATCATATATAAATTCTCTTTCTCTAAAAATATAGAAAAAAGGGGTTTGTGCACCAATATCTGCCATAAAAGGTCCCAGCCATAGTAGATGAGAAGCTATACGACTTAACTCCAACATAATGACTCGGATATAGCTGGCTCTTTTAGGGACTTGAATATTTCCCAATTGTTCCGGTCCGTTTACGGTTATTGCTTCCGTGAACATAGTAGCTAAATAATCCCAACGTGTTACATAAGGCAAATATTGTATAATTGTTCGGTTTTCCGCAATTTTTTCCATCCCTCTGTGTAAATAACCCAATATTGGTTCACAATCAATAACATCTTCACCATCCAGAGTAACAATAAGTCGAAGAACACCATGCATTGATGGGTGGTGAGGTCCCATATTGACTATCATGAGGTCTTTTCTTGTAGCTGGGACATTCATAGGTTTTTCCTCGATTCATTCTTCCATGAATCGTTAAAAAAAAAGTTCATCAAAATTCAGGATCTAAGAAATCGAATAATTGAAAATGATTCTTGAAATTAACGAATTTGTGACTCCCTAATACCCAACTGATTTATTAATTTTTTATAACGTATTCTATCTTTCTTTGCCAAATAAGACAGTAGTCGTTGCCGTTTTCCCAGAATTTTACGTAAACCTCTTTGAGATAAATAGTCTTTTCGGTGTAATTCAAAATGTGAAGTAAGTCTTCGTATCTTATTAGTGAAATTGACCACTTGAAATTCAACTGATCCGGGGTTTTCTTCTTCTTTTTTTTTTTTTGAAATAACAGGTATAAACGAATTTTTTATCATAAAATAAAATGAAAGCTTTCCTCTCCCCTCCTTTTTGATAGATTTATTGATCAGTAATAGTACTGACATTTTGAATTTTGTACTTTATACAAGAATAAGAATAAAATACAAGAATAAGAAGTAAAAGTGATATGTTATACGAAACAAAGAATCACGAGTAATAACGAATTATCTCTCGACCATCTGCTCTCAGGTAAATCATATTGATAATGAACCTTTAACCAATTTGTCCATTGATTCATTACAGGATCGGAAACGTTCTTATGTCTTGATTTTGAATGAGATATTCCTTGTATTCTAAAAAAAGAATTCTTTATTTCATTCTTAAGAAAAAAAGATCTTCCATGAGATTCCAAAATAGATCTTAACTTATACTTATATACGTTAAGAATTTGGATTTGTGATAATTTAAAAAACACATATGCTTGTGATAAAGAAGATACGTCACAAGAATTCTGTGAATTTGTATTCGTAATATTACAAGATTTGTGTATAATCGACATAAATGGAATTATACTTTGATTTGTTTTATCAATTCTTTCTGCATTTGTTTTTTTATTGTAATTCTTTGTAGATTTATTTAGAATTTTTTTTGTTGATTCAAGAAAAAGTTCTCCATTGATCCTAGGAATACTAATGATACATAAAAGGATATCTATGTATAACCTTTCCATGAAAAATTTGAAAAAAGAATACAATTTACGGGTTAATCGAACATTTCTTCTTTGTAATATTTGGAAAATATTTTTTTGTGATTCTAATCTTTTAGCATCATAAGTTGTTTTGTTCGAATTCAAATCTTTCTCTGAAGTTATAACCTCCCCTTTTTCTTCTTGTGTCATTTTTTCTATTTGTTTTATGATTTTCTTTGTTTTAACATTAAGATCTTTTATCTTTTTTTCTGTCAATGAACAATTTGTCCAATTAATAGATTGAATTAGAACGGGTGATTCGTAAATCATTGGATTATTCTTACTGATTGTTGAATCTTTTTTGCTTTCACTCAATTCATATCTTTTTTTGAATCTAAATAGAATGCTTTTGATGTTCCATTTTCCTATTTCTTTTAAGATAGTTAGAAACCATTTTTTGCTTTCATTTAACACTTTTAGAACTAGAAAAAAACGATTTTTCAAATCTTTGTTCAATTGTTTTTTAATTTTTTTAAAAATGGGACCCAAAAATGAAAATGGATTTGGGAAATAATTATCAAGGTATGATTCGATTTGTGTTCCACAAGCTGTTAAAAACCAGAAGTTTTTTGTTTTCACGTTTCTTTTTTCAGTAGATCTTTTCTTTTTTTCAGTAGATCGTACCTTAGATTTGTGCCAAGGTTTCAGAACAAAAGGAGATAAGATCCTTATCTGAAGACCCTCTGTTAACCAGTTGTTTGGAAATTCTTTGTTGGATACTGGAATGCCCTGATAGGTGCATTTAATATGCACTTCTTTTTTCCAATCCCTAAAATCTTCTGACCATTCGGGATTTTGAAATAAGAGCATACGAATGATATTTTTAGTTATTATCAATGAAGGTAATAGAATATATTTTCTAAGAAATGATTGGATTATTATTACAAAGCTTCTAAGTATTAGACCATATAGAATGTTCTCCCAGGCTTCTTCTATTTCTCTAAGTCTTTTTTCGTCGTTGTCTTTTTTTTCCTCTTTTTGATCCTCTTCTATCCTTTTCTCAAAAGCCAAAAATTCTGAATTGTCTGTACCTTTTTTCCTGAAATATTCTTTCAAATATTGGGATATATCATCGAAAAGATCACCAAAAAATAACGAGGATTTTCTGATTTTGTCCAAAAAAAGGGGGGAATGGGCATTGCTTTGAAAGAGTTTCCAAGTCACTGTTTTACGCCTTTGAGCGCGCATAGATCCTCTGATTAATTCTCGGTTAAAATCGGGTTCGCGTGAATAATTTAGTAAAGCCAATTCTTGATTTGGTTCAATCATCTCATCACTAGTATGACTATCCTCATTGTCATCAATATTAGATATACTCATAGTATTCAAATCTTCATTGTAATTCTCTGTTTTACTATTAAAAATCACTATACGGTCGGCGTTTCTGCAACGAATCTGAGCTTCCCTTCCTACTCCTTCCGTCAGTTGCTCCAAGTCGTCGATTAAGTTGTATGACCATCGAGGAACTTTTTTACTGATTTCGTTTATTCCAATACATGTTTTTCTATTAAAAATTGTTTCATCGTTCAGATCAGTTCTAATTGAGTCGAATAAGAAATCTTTTTTTCTTTTTCTTTCTTCGGAATAGATTTTGACTTGTTCATGTTCTGGAAATAAAGAAAGTCCGTCAAAATTCAAACTTGATACTGATTTTTCCGAAAATTTACTGATAAAGTTAAAAAAAAAACCTATTTCAGTTAATAATGATTTTCTATCAAATGGATCTATTTTCTGTTCAAATTCTGGATAATGACTATTTATAGCAAGAAGGAGACCATGAATCTTATTTATCAAAATGGGATTTGTTGTGTAAGTTTCATTTTGAATTGATGGTGAAAAGCTTGTTTGGATTTGTCCACGAAAGCGTCCATTCAAGAAAGGATCATATATTTGACTTATATATTTTGTTTTCGTCTCATCCGTACACAATCTAATTCGGTTTTCGAATACATCCATAGGAAGAAATTCCTTATCTAGAACTTTTGCCCTTTTCAAAAATTCATTGCTTAGTTTCTTTCTTTTTTCTTTATTAGTAGAGCTCCAATAATTAGACAATTCATTATAGGAGATTTTATCTCTTGTGAAGAGATCCATTTTTTTTTCCATGATTTTAAGAAAAGTAGATAAATCTGGTGGATACGTGAAAGATATTCTTTCTTTTCCATCACTTTGACATATATGAAAAAAAAATTGTGAATTTTCATTTCTTACGACATTTTCAAAGTGATCATTTTTTATATATCGCAATGGACGATTCCATCGTTGAAAATCGAAAAGAATAGTGACAAGAGGTTTTTGAAATCCGAAGAGATCCTTCTCTTCCTCGATTTTGTCCAAAGTCTTATCGTTTGGCGAAAAGAGATAAGAAGAAAGATACTCATCGACGGATCCTTTTTGTTCTTGCGTTTCCGAATCTCTTTCAACATCGAGATCTCCAATTTCATCATTTTCTCCAATTTCATCGTTTTCTCCAATTTCTAACATTTCCTCAGGAAAAAAATGAGGAAGCGGTATTCTGCCTAAATAGTGTAAAAGGATAAGAAATGAAAAAACAGCAAATATTTGACCCACATAATCTCGAAATCTTAACATAATGTACTTATCAAATCGAATAGTTACCTTCGATTTGATCGAATTCTTTTGCTGTAACCAGACTAATATCAATCCAATCCATTTCATCAAAAAGATGTGACCAATTAACCAACCAACAAAACTACTTGTTAAGAATAACAATTTATTGTTGCATCGAAAGAGATAAATGTTCACTAATCTTATTAAGATTGAACTTGGAAAAAGAAGGGGGTTTAATAACTGAAAAAGAAGATTGTTAAAGAATACTTTAACAATACTAAAATTGCGTATTGAATTTTGATTCTTGTATCTGTAATCCAACTTGTATCCAGA